GAAGTTGTTTTATTGTGATTCGACATTACAAGAACAGAATCACGCTCTGTAGGATTTGAACCTACGACATCGGGTTTTGGAGACCCACGTTCTACCGAACTGAACTAAGAGCGCTTTCTTATGACAGCAGATACGACTGTCAAGAAAAGGATTCTTTTTGTACCCCCAAATACATTTTGCATGCATTGCATATAGTATCATAAAATAAAAGATTATGTCCAATTTTCATCGATCTCAATTGACCCCTCGTTACTGGCCATAGGAAAAATAATAGGTAGGGATGACAGGATTTGAACCCGTGACATTTTGTACCCAAAACAAACGCGCTACCAAGCTGCGCTACATCCCTTTTAATTGTTGTACAGTGTCATTGTAGAGAATCCCTGTCTTGTTTTCCACATCGTTATTTCCTCTATCTATATACAATTTCTCTTGCCATTTCTTCTTTTTGGTCTCATATCTCATATAATAAAAGAATTATATACATATGAAACCTAACGTATAAAAGAATTAATATTTATCGGTAATGCTCAGGAAGAGGGGGTCGTCTTTTTCTGTTTTAGGTACAAGTGGATCTCATCTACCGGATCATTGTACATATCCATTTTAGTTAGGGATTCCGCGTACAAATACAAGTGATCTTTAACTACATATGCATCTGATCATATATGTATTCCAATAAAGAAGGAGGATTTTCAATGCGAGATATAAAAACATATCTCTCCGTGGCACCTGTGCTAACTACTCTATGGTTTGGGTCTTTAGCAGGTCTATTGATAGAGATCAATCGTTTATTCCCAGATGCGTTGGTATTCCCCTTTTTTTCATTCTAGTTACTGATATGGGAATGGATGAATGAAGAAGATTAGAGATACAATAAATTCTCTGTGACTAACCCCCCTCTTTTTTTTTTCAGTTCTTTAGGATAGGAAGGAAAGAGAAAGAATAAAGGTGGATTGAACCTCAGTCAAACTCGGGTTCAGGATAGAATTAATAGAGGTAGAACAGAAATAGAAATGGGGGTCTAGGGCAGGCTGTTCGAGATCATATAAGATAGTAAATGAAATGCTGGGATTAGGAATAATGAATAGTTAGAAATAATTGTATTACTTATGATTTTATTACTTTATTGATTGCAACGAAATCTTTCATAATTGGATTTCGAGTTAGCAACCTATTTTCTATTTATTTTTCGTTCCTTTCTTCTTCTTCGGTTCGGATCGAAAATAGAAGAATTGAGTGAATCCAAAGGAGGTTCATGGCCAAGGGTAAAGATGTCAGAGGAATAGTTATTTTGCAATGTACCAGTTGTGTCCGAAATGATTTCAATAAAGAATCGCGAGGCACTTCCAGATATATTACTCAAAAGAATCGACACAATACACCTAGTCGATTGGAATTGAGAAAATTCTGTCCTTATTGTTACAAGCATACGATTCATGGGGAGATAAAGAAATAGATCGAACGGAACACGTGTACCATCCTTCCAAGGAACAGGAAGAAATTATATATATATAAACAAATCAAGTCCTATTTCGGTCGGATCCGAAATGAATGAAGAAATGGGATTTTAGAGATAAGGAATAAACCATGGATAAATCCAAGCGACTCTTTCGTAAATCCAAGCGATCTTTTCGTAGGCGTTTGCCCCCAATTGGATCGGGGGATCGAATTGATTATAGAAACATGAGTTTAATTAGTCAATTTATTAGTGAACAGGGAAAAATATTATCTAGACGAGTAAATAGATTGACCTTGAAACAACAACGATTAATTACTATTGCTATAAAACAAGCTCGTATTTTATCTTCGTTACCTTTTCTTAATAATGAGAAACAATTTGAGAAAACCGAGTCGATCCCTAGAACTACTGGTCCTAGAACCAGAAATAAATAGGCCTACTCCTCAATTGAATCAAAACAACTCTAATTGGAATTCAAAATCAGATTGATTGATGTTTTGTTCGAAAAAGCCGAGAGATTTGATTGTTGCGTCGTAATAGAATAAAAAAAAGAATGGGAGAAGAAGAAATCTGTTTTTTTTTTGAAACGTGTTCGTTCATTCCTACTACTTATCTTATCATATTAATTTCTACTCTACCTTCCCGGAGGTCATTCTCCGGGGAACTCCGTTTAAATCATTCCGGTGAATTCCTTCCAATCTCCTTATTTGATGATCTCATTGGAAATCATGTAAAGACAATTCCTATTTGATATAGCTATTTGTGCAAGTATTTTACGATTAAGAAGCAACTGCCTCTTGTACAGATCATGTATTAATCGACTATAACTATAGGATACCCTATTCTCACGAGTTACTGCATTTATCCGAGTGATCCACAAACGACGAAAATCTCTCTTTCGCCTGCCTCTATCCCGATGAGTGGACACCAAAGCTCTCATTTTCTGTTGAGTAGTAGTTCGAGTAAGTCTTGAATGGGCCCCTCGAAAGGTTGATGCAAATAAACGAATTTTTGTTCGACGTCTCCGAGCTATATATCCTCGTCTAACTCTGGTCATTGAATCAAATTAAACTTTGATGAATAACTAATCGATTTCTTTTCTTTCAGTCATTCTTTTCCCCTCTCCTGGTTTATTAATAACAAAACGGATTCTTCCGATGTATAAAATACAAATTCCAATGGCTTTTGCTACTATGACCTTCCCAACCACGATTTTTTATTTCTTCCAGGCATTTATTTCACCTCAAAATAAGAAATTTTACCGATATTTGGTATAAAATAGGTATAAAATAAATAGGTAGTAAATGTAAATGGATAAATAAATAAATAGTGGCTTCCATCGTTTCTATGGTTACTTCTTAAACGGTGAGGCCCTCTCTATACACCGGAGCCCCTTCCCTCATTTAATCAATGTTATTGGTAACTTGTACAGTTCACACTCTTTGGCTCTACCCATGAATTATCCAGTAATAGGTCTTTTCACAATGAGATCTATTCATACAGTGACGGCATTTAATTATGAAGGTTGGCTAGGTAGCTGACCCTGTTAGTCCGTTCTTGCAAGAGTAGGAGCATAATCTTTCTGCTTCTTAAATACCATTTCCCCCGCTTAATGGATAACCATTTGCTACCAATGGAGAATTGCTTTTCATCTCAAATCGAGGTGATTGGATTTGCACCAATGGAAACCATAAATTCCATACACAATAGAGGTATATGATAGATCTTTATTTTTAGATAGTGAATGGAGTTCTTCCATTCTATCCCATTCATTGGTACTGGTCATTGAGACTGGAAAAATCGTCTCATTTGTTCTAGCTCATGATCTGAACGAGTCGCACATACACCCTAGTACATGTTCCTCGACGCTGAGGACATCCTCGAAGAGCTGGGGATTTCGTGACATTTCTGATTGGCTGTCTTGTGTTTCTAATAAGTTGTTTAATAGTTGGCATGCTGAATCGTATACAGAATGGGCTGGTTTAGATCGATCCTAACCGGATGATTATGAATTACTTCCATTTACTATTTTATTTTACCCGGGTAAGAAGATAAAAGATCAAATCACGGTTCATTCGAATTATGATTCGAAATGGAATCACGGATTTATGCGAAATCCCCGGTATTTTCGACCGCTACAAGATCAACAATGCCATGAGCTTGGGCTTCTGCTGCTGACATAAAAACATCTCTTTCCATGTCTTCGGATACAACCCATAAAGGATTGCCCGTTCTTTGTACATAAACCCTTGTGAGGGTTTCGCGGAGTTTCAGTAGTTCTTCCGCTTCCAGGATAAATTCTCCTGTGGGTGCCTCATAAAAAGAACTAGCAGGTTGGTGGATCATAACCCTGATGATATAACATAATAAACGATTCCTCTATCTCGCATGATCGGGCGAAAGGACGGGATAAAGAATAACAAACAAGAAGAAAAAGATAGAATTGAACAACCGTACAGGCATCTTTTGTGCATTGCATACGGCTCTGCAATGGAATTTCTTTTTCCCTTCCATCAAAGAAAGAGACAAATAGAATCCATCAGACCCAGATCGTTGAATGATCCATTTACCATCCTTCCTTTCGTAGGAGTCAAAAAATACTATGATGGTTCCGTTGCTTTATATATTTATCTCGTCTGAGATTCAGCAATCCCAAAGTTTCTTTTTGATCCAATCAAATAAGGAAAAAAGAATCTTTTTTTTTTTTTCATACTCTTTCATAACATAAATATCGGAAAGAGACTTCTGGTGTGGAAGCAAAAAGGTTTGTGACGCTGAAATGGAACCCCGATACATAAGATCAAATCGGAAATAACCTTTGTTTCATACTACTATCTCGATACATAATCTCATGTTATGAAAAAACGAGAATGGTTTGCTCATATCGAACTCGAAGTGCCATGCTATTATTACTTATTATTTATATTCCATATGGCGAAGGCATAGTCTTCTTTTCTCTCAAATAAAAAACTCATTGGCGCCAAGCGTGAGGGAATGCTAGACGTTTGGTAATTTCTCCTCCGACCAGGATGAAAGATCCCATTGAAGCGGCTAATCCCATGCATATTGTATGCACATCTGGTGGCACAAATTGCATAGTATCATAAATAGATATTCCTGGTATTACCCATCCGCCGGGAGAGTTTATAAACAAATAAAGATCCCTGGTATCATCCTCTATGCTGAGATATACCATGAGACCAACAAGTTGATTCGAGATCTCGCTATCAACCTCTTGGCCTAAAAAAAGTAATCTTTCTCGATAAAGTCGGTTGATTAGGACAAAATTGTATCCTTTAGGAACCGTACACGCACCTTTGGATGCATACGGTTCAAAAAATAAAAATTGCGAAACAAAAAAAGAATCAATGTGTCGATTCCAGCCCTTTTCTCTTTTCGTAGCAGGGTTTTTCCTAACGAAGGGGCTTTTTCTTCCATTTTTCAAGAAACATGAGTTTTGACTTGACTTGCTTCCCTAGAATTCACTGAACTTATCGAACTAACCTCTCATTGATGTATTGTTTCATCGAGATCCAAATCACGATGTAATTTTCTTGTTCCTGAATGGGCCTCTTCAATTCTTTTAGGTTTATGCTCTACTCCGGGTAAAGATCTGCCCGAATTCTATTTGCACATATAGGACAAATAATCTCAGTACCACTTCTTTTTGCTACGACTTCTTTTTTTTTTTCAATTCGTTTCATGTCTTCCGCCCAATATATGATGTATTCATCATATTACTCCATTGATTGGCAGTATGAGATCACTCATATGGTATAAAGGAATCATTTATGATACGAGTGGTAATCATACATAGATTACCAATTTGGTATTTTCTGAACGGAGCCTGTATACTTCATTTTATTGGTCCAAGCCAACCATAAATTCTTCTAATTGATAATATGGATCCCCCAATAAATTGATCTAATTGCACTTCACGCTCCGAATTATTGATGGTTCAATCAATCTTTCTTGGGCGAAAGAGAGGATATCTCCATCGGGGGAGAGAACGGGGAAATCCCATATGACCCAATATGTCTGACAAGTCGCACTATACGTCAACCCAAACTGCATCTTCCTCTCCAGGACTCCGAAAAGGTACTTTTGGAACACCAATGGGCATTAAATTAAAGAAAAAGAGGTTAAGTACTATACTTCACTTTGATGTGGAAACGTAACAACGGGTTTATTGTCTTCATAATATTGCCGTTTATCGTATTTTATCCATAGATTCGAAGGTTCATGGAGGAAGACAGAATGAATAAAGAAAAATTCTTACGAATGGATCGTTTGAATGATGAACAAGTATCTATGCATTCGCTCACAAAAAATGGGACCAGCCCCCATTGCGTATTGGTACTTATTGGGTATAGAATAGATCTGCTTCTCTTTGTTCCTACGAACAGAATTGTTCAATTATTACCAACGGAACGGAATAAATATTAACCCTTGCTTCGGGATAATCCACTGAAAAGGTGAGGTCCATAGCATAGTCTTTTCCAATGCGATAAAGTTACATAGTGTCTATTTTTTCTTTGATAAAGGGGTATTTCCATGGGTTTACCTTGGTATCGTGTTCATACCGTCGTATTGAATGATCCCGGTCGGTTGCTTTCTGTCCATATAATGCATACAGCTCTAGTTTCTGGTTGGGCCGGTTCGATGGCTTTATACGAATTAGCAGTTTTTGATCCCTCTGACCCCGTTCTTGATCCAATGTGGAGACAAGGTATGTTCGTTATCCCTTTCATGACTCGTTTAGGAATAAACAATTCATGGGGTGGTTGGAGTATCACAGGAGGAACTATAACGAATCCGGGTATTTGGAGTTACGAAGGTGTGGCCGGGGCACATATTGTGTTTTCTGGCTTGTGCTTCTTAGCAGCTATCTGGCATTGGGTGTATTGGGACCTAGAAATATTCTGTGATGAACGTACGGGAAAACCCTCTTTGGATTTGCCCAAGATCTTTGGAATTCATTTATTTCTCTCAGGGGTGGCTTGCTTTGGGTTTGGCGCATTTCATGTAACAGGCTTGTATGGTCCTGGAATATGGGTGTCCGATCCTTATGGCCTAACCGGAAAAGTACAATCTGTAAATCCAGCGTGGGGCGCGGAAGGTTTTGATCCTTTTGTTCCGGGAGGAATAGCCTCTCATCATATTGCAGCGGGGACATTGGGCATATTAGCGGGTCTATTCCATCTTAGTGTCCGCCCGCCCCAACGTCTATACAAAGGATTACGTATGGGCAATATTGAAACGGTCCTTTCCAGTAGTATCGCTGCTGTCTTTTTTGCAGCTTTCGTTGTTGCTGGAACTATGTGGTATGGTTCAGCAACTACCCCGATCGAATTATTTGGTCCCACTCGTTATCAGTGGGATCAGGGATACTTCCAGCAAGAAATATATCGAAGGGTTGGTGCCGGGCTAGCCGAAAATCTGAGTTTGTCGGAAGCTTGGTCTAAAATTCCCGAAAAATTAGCTTTTTATGATTACATCGGTAATAATCCGGCGAAAGGGGGATTATTCAGAGCAGGCTCAATGGATAACGGGGATGGAATAGCTGTTGGATGGTTAGGACATCCCATCTTTAGAGATAAAGAAGGGCATGAGCTTTTTGTACGTCGTATGCCTACTTTTTTTGAAACATTTCCAGTAGTTTTGGTAGACGGAGACGGAATTGTGAGAGCCGATGTTCCTTTTAGAAGGGCAGAATCAAAGTATAGTGTCGAACAGGTAGGTGTAACTGTTGAGTTCTATGGTGGCGAACTCAATGGAGTCAGTTATAGTGATCCCGCTACTGTGAAAAAATATGCTAGACGTGCCCAATTGGGTGAAATTTTTGAATTAGATCGTGCTACTTTGAAATCCGATGGTGTTTTTCGTAGCAGTCCAAGAGGTTGGTTCACTTTTGGACATGCTACGTTTGCTTTGCTCTTCTTTTTCGGACACATTTGGCATGGCGCTAGAACCTTGTTCAGAGATGTTTTTGCTGGTATTGACCCAGATTTGGATGCTCAAGTGGAATTTGGGGCATTCCAAAAACTTGGAGATCCAACTACAAAGAGACAAGTAGTCTGATACAACATTGCTCTGGTATCTTTCGCCTCTATTTGATTTTTTTTTGATTTGACATAAGGGATTGGAGAAATCTTGATTTTCATCATCGCCTTTTCTTTGACTCTTGCCCTTTCTTTATCTGGGAAATGATCCCAAATGAATAGGTGTGGAAGCTATAATTGTAAACCACGATCGAATCTATGGAAGCATTGGTTTATACATTCCTGTTAGTCTCGACTTTAGGGATCATTTTTTTCGCTATCTTTTTTCGAGATCCGCCTAAGGTTCCGACTAAAAAGATGAAATGATTTTTCATTATCTCAATTGAAGTAATGAGCCCCCCAATATGGGAGGTTCATTATTTCAACTAGTCCCCGTGTTCCTCGAATGGATCTCTTAGTTGTTGAGAGGGTTGCCCAAAAGCGGTATATAAGGCGTACCCAGTAAAGCTTACAAGTGAACCAGATATGGAGATGGCGACTAGGGTTGCTGTTTCCATTATTAGATAATTTCAAGACCACGATCGATCTACGCTACGATAAGATCGTTTATTTACAACGAAATAGTATACAAAGTCAACAGATCTCAACCAATGCAATAGGATTTATGGCTACACAAACCGTTGAGGGTAGTTCTAGATCTGGGCCAAGACGAACTATTACAGGGGATTTATTGAAACCATTGAATTCGGAATATGGTAAAGTGGCTCCTGGATGGGGAACTACCCCCTTCATGGGTGTCGCAATGGCTCTATTTGCGATATTCCTATCTATTATTTTGGAGATTTATAATTCTTCCGTTTTACTGGATGGAATTTCAATGAGTTAGGTCCCATAAGAACCATGAAGTCCTAGCTTTTCAATCCAAAATGAATCACTTAGGACTCGGATTTCTAGGCCATTCTGGTAGTTCGACCGTGGAATTCCGTTGTTTCGGTATTTCCGGAATATGAGTGTGTGACTTGTTATAATTGATCCTATTGATAGTACAGAGAATAGGTCTGTCATCTCCATAGAGATGGTTCTACCTCGTCGGATATTCATTCTAGTATCTGGAGCACGGAATATATGGAATAGATCAAGAAATATTTGAACTATGATTCATACCTACTATTCAGACCTCGCGACCGGACTCCAACAAATTTTCAAACAACGAGTCATAAATCGAACGATTTTTCTTCCTTCAGAATTATGCTTATTTTGACCGAAGGACCAATGTTTCTATGGATTTTTAGTCATTTCATCCATTCATTGAATAAGTGATGATCAAATGGTTCTTACTCAGAGAACCTTTGGGCTTAGCTTGGGCGCTTTATTGAATCATCGTGGTTCTAGTATGAATCTGAGGTTTCAATCGATTCATAGGGTCTCCACAAGAGAATTCCTATCAATAGTAAACAAAACATATAGTAAATCCGTATTACGCACAAACAAAAACAACAAATCCAAAATAAAATAAATAGGGGAATAGAAGATTCAAGAGGCCTGTAACGATCAACATAAAGACGAATGAGCCAACTTGATATTTTGGCATTATCATCACAAAGAAGAGATTCCGGATTTTGGTTCCTTCGCTTCGTATCTTCAGGGACGATTGAATCAAGTGGCTAAGAAGTTTCAAACTTTCTATTACATATCCGTTGCAACCACTATTTGGGTGTTTTTGCTTGAGCCGTACGAGATGAAATTCTCATATACGGTTCTCAGAGGGGGAGTCTCTTTGGTTTACCTATCTCAATAAAGTATATGATTGGTTCGAGGAGCGTCTCGAGATTCAGGCGATTGCAGATGATATAACTAGTAAATATGTTCCTCCTCATGTCAACATATTTTATTGTCTAGGAGGGATCACACTTACTTGTTTTTTAGTACAAGTAGCTACCGGTTTTGCTATGACTTTTTACTATCGTCCGACCGTTACAGAGGCTTTTGCCTCTGTTCAATACATAATGACTGAAGCCAACTTTGGTTGGTTAATCCGATCAGTTCATCGATGGTCAGCAAGTATGATGGTGCTAATGATGATTCTACACGTATTTCGTGTGTATCTCACAGGTGGATTTAAAAAACCTCGCGAATTGACTTGGGTTACAGGTGTGATTTTGGCTGTATTGACTGCATCTTTTGGTGTAACTGGTTATTCCTTACCTCGGGACCAAATTGGTTATTGGGCAGTAAAAATCGTGACAGGCGTACCTGAAGCTATTCCTGTAATAGGATCGCCTTTGGTAGAGTTATTACGTGGAAGTGCTAGTGTCGGTCAATCCACTTTGACTCGTTTTTATAGTTTACACACTTTTGTATTACCTCTTCTTACTGCCGTATTTATGTTAATGCACTTTCCAATGATACGTAAGCAAGGTATTTCAGGTCCTTTATAGAGAAGACAGATCATAGATATTTGTAATCGATCATATATCATTTCGGGGAGGAGAAATAGTATTTCATTGCTACAAATATGGATTATTGAAAAGAATAA